TGGAGAACACCTTCTGCGGGTTGACTTTTTCCCCCGCTACAAACACCTCCTCCGATTCATAGATAAATTTCTGATCAATCATAGATTGAAATCCATTTTGTATCATATCTGAGGGATTCCTTGGTTCGGGCCGAAGAAGCAATGGCACTCGATCCTTATCAAACTGACTGCAATCTTTTTCTGTCCGTGAGCATCCCTCTAGATCTGTCCGTGAGAATCCCTCTAGAATGCCTTCTATTTCTAATAGGCCATGAACTAGATCAAAATCATTCTCAACGAGTCTACCATAAGCGATCCTATTGTTTTCCTCTGGTTCGGGTGGAGACCAAAGATCTTGAGCGACCGATCCGGCAGAACAATTCAAAAGATAAAGAAGTATCGTTAATTTCTTCGTGCTCATTCCAAGTTCGACGTACGAGCTGTACAAATAAAAATCCCCTTCGTTACAGAATGTCTTCTGCAAATAGATAGATATCGGATCTATGGGGCAATTATTTAGAAGTAAATTTTGTGCGACAGCCCTTCCTATCTGATAGAAAAGGAGCCGAGAATTCTGAACCGGTATTACATGGGCTCGCAAATCCCAAGTTTGTCTATGACGAGCGAATCTAATTGTATTTTCGTCGATAATTGATTTCCCATGTGAAATACTAATCGATAGGGCCTCATTGGTAAGTGCTATAAGATCTTGTGCATTGGAACCCATGGTTATGGCCGCGAATCCATTAGCCTGGAACGCTTTTTTTTCCAAGCGAAATCCCCTAGTATACGAAAGAGTGAAAAAGTGCTTTCGTTGTTGTGGAATAAGAGGCCTTCGTACCTTAATGCACGTATCTAATCTATGCGGAGCTATTAGAGAGGGATCCACGAATTGGGGAAAATGGGTCGAAGCAATAACAAGACTATTTCCAGTGGAAGATCTTTCACAATCCCAGGAGAGAAGGTTCACTAATAGCTCGAGGGAGAAGGAACCCGAATCCCTAAAATGCAGCTCATGAATGTTTGGAATCCATATTATGCAAGGAGAGATTGCTTTTGTTAATTCGATTTGAAGGCTGATATAAAATTGGGCTACGCGCCACACCGTGTCCATCTCCTCAGTTAGCGCATCCATCCTAGTTAGCTGTTCCAGCTCCATATTAATCTTATCGTCATGAGCATCTCTCTCCTCAAAACTATAGATACTAGGATCAAAATCAATATCCATATCGTCAAAAACATGAATATCTTGATTAATAGCCTCAATAGGGTCACGAGCATCAATAAAAATCTCGATCTCATCATCACTGGCATCACTGTCATCATCATCAGCAAAACGAAAAACTGTATCCCGGAACTTGTCCAGAAATATCGTAATGAAAGGAAGATAGGAGTTTTTCGTTAGGTATTTGACCAAATAGGATCGTCCAATTCCTATAGAACCTATCACTAAAATACCCCGAGAGGGGGTTACAGCTAAGCGGAGCGAAAAGGGTTGTAGATCAGATGGGACATGAACACTATTAGCCCCAGACGGGGTTTGTGCATAAGTGATTGTCTGATAATGAGCAAGGAATAGCCGTCTTTCTGCTAAAGAGGATGTATCGAACTCATAATTTAGTAGATCCTTGTTATGAAGGTCAATTAAGTTTCCTAAGTAAATTTCTCCCGGTTGTTCCATCATTGGAGAATCAAAGTCATTCTTTGAGAAATGATCACTCTGAGTCAGACTCCATAAAATTCGATCAATCCTTTTTTCTGGCGTTAAGGTGGAGAACTGAATCAAGACTTCTCTTTCTTCATCCTCAACCCAATCACTGTTTGCGGCCCAGTCTTCTATCGTTTCATCAATCCAATACCCGCTCCTTTTTCTTAGCACTGAATAGATCTCTTTACTTGTATGACTTAGATATCTCGTATTTATCGAAAAAGCGAGTGGATCGAAGGGCATACTTATGAGATCGATGATCTCGACGAGCTTTTTCTTCCAATTTTTCTTCTTATTAAAGCGTATTCCATCAGCATTACGCAAGAACATCTTTTGCAGAGCACCTAGAAAGAGATTAGTTAACCTGAACAACCCGAAAGAATTCGATTCAGATAGAGGATACCTATCCAGAAGTTTTCCCACCTCAATCTCAAGCATAGATGATTCCATTATCAAAGATTTGACCGTTTTGAACTCTGTCTGTAACTCACTAGCGATCGAGAAAACAACGTAAAGATGTACCACAACGAGACTTCCAGCCACAAGAAGAAGGAAAAAGATTGCAGAGAGGAACTCCCGAAGATTTTCCGATCTCAGCTGTGTCGATCTCAATGGTGGCTTAGTTTTTGGAGGAATCAGGCCATGGGACAGAACAAACTTATGCCAACACTTCCTCTGAATCGTACTTATCTTCCTCTGAATCTTACTTATCTTCCTCTGAATCTTCCTTATCAGAGTATATTGCCTCTTCCATTTTGTAAGACAAAATGGAATCTGTTTAATTCGCCCTTTTGTAACTGCTACCTCACTAAT